GCAAAAATGGGATATGCATTTGAAATAGATGCTCGAGTTATTACATATATCATGATCGATAAAGAAATGGATCGAGTCATCTGTTCTTTTACCCAAGAAAAAGTATTGCTATTTTGCATAGTCCAATCATAGATCCCGGAATTTCTACAATAAATTCGATAGGTAGCTAGTAGAATTCCCTATCCACAAGTTTGCCATTGTATTGATCGTACTGAAAGAATTGTACTGGTGGAATATGGTATGAATACCTTGAACTGAAAAGGTAGAAGTATAAAAAATAAGTAAGATTAAAAATGATTTCTTTATACACGAAGCAAAAATCTGATTTGATTGATATCAAGAGATCTAATGAATTCTTCATTCATTCATTGAATGATAAATTACTACAAGGGAAGGAGATACACGATTTAAAAAATGGAAGATCCAATATTTCACAATTGTATCTAGAATCACTGGGAAAGTGGAAACAAGACCAGATATAATTTGATCGTTCTGAGCCAATCCAAAATCGTTGTATATCGAACCAATCATTAGTTCCCAACCATGAGTCGAGTGGAATCCGATCCATAAATCAGTAACTAAAAGAATATAAAAAGCTTTTATTGTGTCACTTAAGTTATAGAGAAATTCCTGAATCCAAGAATTAAGAATGAAAAGTTCTTCATTACCCAGAATAAAATAACTACTTAGAATAGCGAAACAGATTAGATTTGTCGATAAATGCAAAATTATATGGAAATGAGATTCATTGTGTCTTTTGACCAATTGTATTGTTTCCTTGTGCATTCCTATATGAAGCCCTTGCCCTTGTATATGTGTGCCCGAGTACTGCTTTATCATCTCGTCCAACAGAAATAGTTCTTCTAATTCCATAAGATTTTCTAGAACATTTTTCTCTTGAATATCATTCAAAAGGATTTCGGATTGCCTGGTATTCCACCAATTAATAATCCAAGTTTCTAGACTTTTATTAAATGAGAGAGAAACCCACCAGGGCAAGAAGAGTATAGGCACAAGATATGGGAGGGAAGCGGATGCTTTCTTTTTTTTCATTATGTATCTGTGATGTTAATGAACCTGTTTCATTCGTTGATTCTATCTTAGATTTCTATGAAGCGCGAGTTCTATAACAAGAGTCTATAACTCTAACAAGAACAAGGTATCGAATCTATGGGTCTTTTCCTATTTTTGTTTTTGTGTCAGAATTAAGTCTTTGTATCTAGAATAGAATATCGAAGAAGGGACCCTTTCGAATGAAAAAAAAAAAAAAAGAAGTAAATATTCTTTCCAGATTCCAGAAATACCAATTAGGAAAATTGTAACCAATTCCATCTTCATTTATTCCTTTCGATGAAGACTCGAAAATCCATTTTAAGTAACGAATATTATTTTTATTTTAAGACGAACCCTACCAGATCCTTTAATTCTTTTATTTATATTTCGAATTCGAAAGATTTAAATTCTTAATCGCAGCACGGGGATAGGGTATCAATTCAAAATCAGGGAACTAAAAGGAAGAATTCTGTTTTTACGAAAACAAAAGGTAAGATATTTGATGAATCTATACTTAACTTAGATTAGACTTCTTAATGAAACTTATTAGACCTTTAATTAGTATAAAAGAGTTAAGCTGGGGGCCATGTATATGCGTATATTTTGGTGTACAAATAGTTTATAGTTTATATTAATACTTAAATTCTTAATACTTATCTTAATACTTAATATATTATATATTTAAAATATATATATAAATATATAATATATTTAATAATATATTTATTTAATAATATATTTATATTTTTTATATCTTTTTTTTTATTCTTTATTCGAATTATATTTTCTTAGAATTGTTCCATATGCGTCCTCCTGGTTTTTTTATTTGTATTTGAGATGTATAATGTATGTGAATTGCTGCCTCAATGGAACGGTAAAATAGAATATAGCATTGCCGGAATGAACATTCTTAAGAAGCTGCAGTTGTCTTAAAAAGATAATTAGTAAGTTCTTCTCTCATGCTGAGATTTCTTCTTCAGTTCATTTCATTCAATTGGTACGCGCAAGAAATAGGCCAATTCGGCAGCTTTTTGTTCAATTTCTCGTGGATTAAAATTATCATCAGTACGAGTCAAGGGAATGGCTCCTTGACCCCGGATTTCCATATAAAGGACACAACGAGTAAAAAGACCCTCTCCCCCCTCTATTCTGATTGATTGGATATCTTTCAGAAAGAAACGAAGGAAGATGCGACGATTTTTTCCAGGGAATCCCCAACGAAAAAGGCACATTATCCCTTCTTTTCTATCGAATCGGTCATAACCACTACCTAAATTCCATGAGATTGTGCACCACAAATAAGAACTAATGAATAGACCTGCGATCCCATAGAAAGACATCACGATCCCTTGTGGGAAAAAAACAATTTGCTGAGAAGGAAATACGGATATCAGATTCCTACCAAGATAACTGGAAGTTCCAACCACTAAGAATCCTAGTGAACCTAAAAAAAGGATACAGGCCCAGCAAAAATTACTTGTTTTTCGAGACCCCGTTATAAGTTCTATCCATATATGTTCTGATCGCCAATTCATACTATACTAGATCCAGTTGCATTCGATTGGAATTGAGAAAATAACCCAAATAGATTTGACTTTTCTTGCTTGATTCCGAAATAACTTCCATCAACTAGCAGTATTCTGACATGAACCATTAGGAATAATTGGTTAGATACATTGAGTTTCTATTTCAAAGATTAAAAAAAAAAAATATTTGCTGATCATTCTTAATTTAATTGATATTGATTAAGCTATAACCGCATATACATACATTAATGCATATATTATGCATCGGTATACATAACAATTCTTCCGTTTGTTTTCGGAAAGGCCACATATCATATATCCTACCATATTACACTAAAAAAGTATTTGTATGATGATCCAGCGTTGAAATAAATTGATGAGATTAGGTCCCATCATTTTTAGACAATCTTATTTCTTTGGACATAAAGAGATAAAGAAGCCATTGCGATTGCCGGAAAGACTAGGCCCACTAAAGGAACCAAAATAGAGGGAAAGTTAAAATCTATCATAGAACGGGTACCTCGATTTCATATTTGTACCTATTATAATTATAAAGATATCTTATGATGCGTCTACCTATTAGAAAAATATGAATATAATCTTAATATTTTTAATATTAAAGTACTTAATAATAAAAATAAATAAGTACAAGGAATGTAGAACTAAATGAAGTTTACCTATTCCTCTTTCTACACGAATATGTATGACAATCCACTTTCATAAATTTTATTCTTCTTTTCCCATCCTTAATCTTATTTATATCTTTTCTTTCAAAACAAACAAAGGTTTTTTGAAAGAAAAGCATTTTTTATGAATTCGTGACTTTAACCAATCTTATCCAACAAATAAAACAGGGATTCCTAGTGAAAAACAGGGGTTCTCGGTAAATAGAAATAACTTATATTCTATATTCTTATTATTCTTTATTCTCATTCTATATTCATTCTTATATTCTTCTTAGTTTGATTATTCTTAGGTTGATTATTTGATTATATATTCTATATTTGAATTTGAATTTGATTTGTTTTTATATTTTATTTTTTTCTATATTTTTTTATATATTTTTCGTTGTTCTATAATATGAATATGTCAAAAGTAGGGATAAATCTTTTTTTATTTACCCGATTTCTCAGAAGGAGAAAGAAACTCTTTTTTATCTTGTCGATAGAGAGATGCTTATTCCTAATCAGGAAGGGGGGTAGAATAAAAAAAAAAGGATTCGGGTAAAAAAGTAATTATCCAACTCGTACTACACTTATAACTGATGTCCCAAAAGAAAACACCATCTTCTTAGTTTTGTTTTTTTGATTACAATAAACTAAATGCTTATTCGCTACAAATCAAAATAACTGAACCTAGTGCTATACTTCCATTTTAAAATGAAGAATTTCAACCCCTTTTTAATTTAAAATTAAAATTTTTAATCTTGATTCAAGGGAAGGAAACCCTGTAGTTGAAATAACTCACTGAGAACACCTTTTAAAAGATTACGTGGTACGATTGGGTCGAATAAGCCCTTATGGAATAAATACTCAGCCGCTTGGGAACCGTCGGGTACTGTCTTTTTCAATGTTTGTTCAATTACTCTTTTGCCCGCAAACGCAATATAGGCATTAGGTTCAGCAATAATGATATCTCCCAACATACCAAAACTTGCTGTAACTCCGCCAGTTGTAGGAGATGTAAGGATTGATACATAGAATAACTTTTTATTTGATTGATAATCATATGAAGCAGAAGATATTTTAGCCATTTGCATCAAACTCAAACTCCCTTCTTGCATGCGTGCTCCTCCAGAAGCACACACAATAATGACAGGTAGAGATCGATTAATAGCATACTCGATCAAACGGGTTATTTTCTCACCTACTACGGATCCCATACTACCTCCCATAAACTGAAAATCCATAACTCCAATTGCTATGGGAATACTATTTAGTTGACCTATGCCCGTTTGAACAGCTTCAGTTAAACCCGTTTTTTTTTGATAAAAAAGGATGCGATCTCTATAAGGTTCCTCTTCTGAATGAAATTCAATGGGATCTATAGAAACCATATCCTCATCCATAGGCTCCCAAGTGTCAGGATCAATAAAAAGTTCGATTCTCTCTGAACTACTCATTTTCAAATGATATCCGCAGTGTTCACAAATATTCATTTTTGACCTAAAAAATTTTTTATAATTTAATCCATAACAATTCTCGCATTGAACCCATAACTGTCTGTATTTTGTATTTATATCGAAATCATTAGATCTTCCTCTTTTATTGAGATAATTAGTACTAGTTTTGATACTCGAATTTCCACTTTCAATACTACTTATACTTTTACTTTCCGTACAAATGAAACTATAAATGTAACTGTCGATACCACTGTAAATGTCACTATTAAGACTGATTTCAAAACGAAGATAATTATCAA